CCGAGTACCAAACCTTTTCTTACCATTCACTTTTTTCTTACCATTCACTTAAAAAACTTATCTAAGCACTTGACCGAGGAGAGTGAGGGGGAAGGAAGGCATTAGACTGTGTTTCATTCATTTATTAAGTAAGTACGCAATACGCAAGGGGGGAAGAGAATGAAACGACTTCACTTAGTTCTGTTAGCCTAGTTTGAATGAAATGAACTAAGCCAGGTGCGGAAGGGAAGCCGGAAGCTGTGATGGCTAGGAATTCTGTATTAGATCCCTCATCTCATTCTGAAGTCAAGTAAGGAGTCCTAGTTCAGAGGCACAGTACATGGATCGGAACTCTCAGTCGAATGATTGGATTTCCTGGGGCATTAGGTACGGATATAGAAAGTGTGCAGCGGACTCATTAGCCTATTTTGAATTCGAGTAGTTCACTTCTAGGGTTCGGTGCTAGGGTTTCAAGCCTGATTCAACTCTGCTTTGAAGCATGAAATTCAGTCATACAGGTGCGGAACGGGTAATCAAAGTCATCTCCTGTCTGGGGTTGAGATGCACAGGTAAGTAAGATGAAGGAATGAGCCTAATTCAACTAGGGTAACAAGAATACCCCATTCAAATAGAGTCTGCACCACACGGGCATCCGTTTAAATTATTTATAGAATATAAGGAATGAAACTGTGCATAGAATCAACGGTAAATATCATCTCTGTCTTGTAACTTGCCCGAAGAAGACGAATCAATCAGTCTTATTCTAATCTGTCAAGCAAGTGAAGTTCTCTGAGCTGAGGAAAGGAAATGAGCTATCTGGTTTGGAATTCGGGGCTGTATCTCCTACGGCCGCTCTCTTATCTTAAATCATTAAATCAGCGCGAGGGAGGAAAGGATTCTTTGTAAGTAAGTGTGCAGCTTTGGTTTCAGGAAAGGCAGGAGTAAGCCCGGAAATAAGGAATGCGCTGATTCTTTGTCCAATAGATTCGTAGAATAAAGAGTAAGAGGAAAAGAATATGGAATGGTCTCTCACTGCTTTCTGCCACTTCCGAAGGCATTGTTCCTAGGGCTGAAGTGAAGGCTCAGTCTTGCTCGACGGGAGTTCCGATTCCACCCATTCTGATTCCGGGCTCACGGCCCATCTTTTGGAATCTACGTCCTACCAGGACAATTCCAACCTTTCAAAATTCTCTTTCTTTTCGCCCGCTCTTCTAGCGCGCCCCTTTTTTATGGGGCGGGACTCTCTTTTTTCCGCTCATCTTGCTCTCTCAATAGAATGTGATTCCGTTCCGTGCTAGAAGGTCAAGTACAGTTCTTTTCTAATCTCTACAGCTGGTGGCATCTTTCTGTCATACTGGTTTTTCCTCATCCCGGATCTCATCAAGCTATGCTTTCGCCTTGTTCTTTCTCTTTTGGTGAGCGAAGTGACTGGCTTTTCTTTTTCACTTGAAGTGAAATCCGTTTCTTTGTCTCGTGGTCTACTAGTGGTCCAGGCTCTGTTGAAGTCTAAAAAGTAGATTCGGTATAGTACTGTCTATATATTTATATTTGTCTTGGTCCAGTGGTTCAGGTCCGTAAGCTTTCTAATCAGCCTGGGATTACTGTTCTTAGAAAGAATAAGCCCTACATGGTCTGATTTGAGCCCTGGTCAAACTGATCCCTCCGGCAGAGGATGGTCTCATATTAGCAATGTTTTGATCGCGCCTATCTGTCGTTGCCAATGAACCGATCACCTTAAGAAAGTATCTCTTTTAAGGTGAAGCGCGTTTCAGCCAGCATAGCTATCCTATCATCTCCTAGTTCTGATCGGCTCACTCTCTTTCTAGGCTTAGTCTAGATGGAAAAAGGGGATCTTATTCTGAACCTAAGGGCTAACTTTATCTCCAAAAGCATCGATAGCGATAGTCGGCTAGGCTTAATCCAGAAGGTAAGATTTAGTAGATACCCCTCAGCCATGCCACTGAATTCTAAGAACTTTAGGACGAAGATTCTAAGTCTGAGGTACGAATCCGAGGAGCGTAGCCTTCTGCTGCTAGGGCGAGAAAAAAAGAGAGAAAGCCACTAGAATCTAATCCGAAAGAGGGGAGGCCGGGAACGTAGCCTCTTCAGAATCGTAGTTCCTATCCGAAAGAGGGGAGGCCGGGAACGTAGCCTCTTCAGAATCGTAGTTCCTAGGCGCATTCATTATTGATTCACATTCTATCCTGGGGCGGGAAGGACTCCGTCTCAAAGCTCTTTTGCCAGCATTGAGGAACCTGAGAAATTAGATTACAGTAGTTATCCGATAGACGCAATTTGACAATTAGCGGAGGTGTCACCTTCTAAACCTACTTTCCTTGAGTCAATAAAGTACGACCTGGATCAACAAAACCCATCTCCGTCTGAGTAGAGACTTCCGAAGATAAAACAAAGCAAGGGTCCGAAGGAGTTCTAGCTTGATTACCGGGAACCCTCTCTTGATAGATGAAGAACCCCTGCCCCAGTCCCATATACAGATCTGTAGCGCGTTGAACCAAGACAAGAAGACCCGAACCCTTTGAGGATCATAAAGAAGGTTGAATCTCTTCGTAACCACTGAAAAATCGAGTTGGAGCAGGACACGGAAATAGAGAAAGCACATCCTAAATCCTAAATTTGGGGAGCGGAGTTTGAGGATCTTTTTTGGTTTAAGCACTAAGAAAACTTATTTATAAAATAGATCAAGTTCAGTCCCAGTAGCGAAGGTAGGCGCATAAGTTCATATTCCCTTGAGGGGAGCGAATACACTCGATCTAGCTATGTTGGCTAAGGAGCTGGGACTGGTGCTTATGGATCTTTACCTAGAACCGAAACTTACCTTTACTTTCGATCTGGTAGTGATGCTGCGGGCTTACTTAAATGGAGCCCTTGGTTCCCATACATCCATGTAAAAGCCTTTCTCGGTGACAGATGTTATTGATGAAGCCATCCCTGAAAAACTGGACAAGCACGCGTCTGTACGGTATAACAGGACCGTCAGCTATCTAGTGAAATAAAGGGCATACTTTTTTTTTCGTGGTATGGACCAAAGAATGGGTTCTGCTGCTATCGACACCTACTAAATTAACCAAAAGTAATCGATCGAGACCGACCGAGGAGAACTGAGCATAAGTCGGAGATCTTAGGTTAGGTTAGGGTAGGGAAAAGGAATTTCATCCGTCACTTCGTTCATACCTTCTTGGCTTAGGCTTCCAACTGAACCTATTTCATAGCCTTTAGCCTGCCGCTAGCAGAAGCTAAGCGCTGCGCGCTAAAAAACGTTGCTTCTGTCGGCCTTTCTGTGGAACAGTCCACCAATAGCAGAAGTAAAGGGTTACTGTACATACAAGAGTCTTCCAGTTCTTACGTAAGCTTTTTCTTACTAGTCAAGTAGTACAACAGCTGTATCTTATTTTTATAGCCCGGCGCGGCGGGTCGCCTTTTGAATTCCGTAGATAGAAGAAACTATTATAAGGAGTAGGTGAGTGAGTGAGTCCTCACTGACCTGAGCGATTTCGATCACCTAGCAGGCCTTTTTTTTTGGGGGGGGGGGATCCAGTTCCTTGCCAACTATCGACCCCCATCTCTTTTCATTTGGGTAGTACCAAACCTAGCCTAGCCTTCGTCAATTACACTAAAGCAGAGCACCCAACTATGGCGTCACGTCAATTAAGGGTTAGGTTAGTCAATCCGGCCCGAGACGTCACCAAAACCGCCGTAGGAATGGAGACCGCTCAATAGAGCGGAGGCGAACTGATGAGAAAGAGGCAGGCCCTACTCACTACAAACGAATACACCGCGACGATCGAACTGCACTCATGCCTCTCCCGCATCAAGTGCCCCCCCTATGTAGTGATTCTATCAATCACGTAGGTAGGCCCTCCATTCTGATTGGTATATCATGAAAAAAGAAAGCGCACCAGGCGCACTTCGCTTTCCCTTGCCGTTCGCCTTTCTAAGTCAAGTAATGATGCCCCGCCGAAGACTGGAGCCTCGTAACATGTTGACGAAGACCTCCGAACTGAGGGTTCGATCAGTAGAGGGGACGACTTTGCCTCCCCGGAAGAAGAAAAGAGGGGACCCGCTCCCTAGCCGACTGATGCCGTATATAACTGAGAGGGAACGTGTCACATTAGAGGTGAACGATCATAGATGTCCTATAATCACCACGATGAGGCTGGTCCCTCTTTTAGTAGACTCAGCTATGAATATGAATGAAGAAATGAATGCCGGCTCTTTCTGCTAACCCCACGAGGTTTCTTAATGCTGATACTTTCTGTTTCGTCGAGCCCCATGTGGTCCTCCTTTGATTGTGGGTTCAATTGGATAAATCCGTCAAGTCAAGGTCAACGTACGTAGCAGCAAGGATGGTGCCTATTTCTCGTTCTCGCTCGGGAGCCAAAACGAACACGCCTGATACCTACTGTACTGGACCTTCGACCAGGCATTCTACCCTTGTCGAATCGGAACCAACCACCACTGCATTACGCTCGAACAGTCACGCGGCCGCCGGCCTTCCGTACACAGATATAGATTCATTCTTCGTACCTGATCCAACCTCACAACCCTTCGCGGGTTGGTCAGGAGTCATGGTAAGACGGAATTTTTTTAAGAAAAGAGAGTGCTCGACCGGAACAACGGCCAACAAAACAAAGACCGTAATTACATAGATAACCGCTCCTCCCCTTATCCGTCTTGTAAGGCGAACCGTATGGCGGCGAAAGACGACCTCACCTTCTCGTAGATGGTGTCAGTGAGAGCTCGAGTATCCCCCGTTGACCTTCTTTTGTAGATAGAATCCTCAATGAGTGGAAACAAGCAACCTTTCTTATCTTAGTGACGTGTTGAGTAAGGCCGGCTTTAGAGCCCGACGCCCCTTATGATGAGAAGAAGAGGGGCCGCCCTCTTTTCCGCACCAATCCGTCCCCCTACATCTTTTTTAGGGTGTATAGCTCAGTTGGTAGAGCATTGGGCTTTTAACCTAATGGTCGCAGGTTCAAGTCCTGTTATACCCAACCCTACCTTACACTATACTACTACTGGATATCGATCTAAGATAAGATCAAACTTTCTTTTTGAAGTGGAACAAAGGATTGTGTGACAGCTTGGGATAAAGAGAAATTGCATGTACAATTTCTCTTATGTGAGCACTCTTCGTAAAGAGAGGCCTTTGCGGATCACGGGATAGAGTTCTGGGAAAGGAAAGCAGTCATATCCACTGTGATAAGAAAGCATTTCACCTCCCTTCTGGCGGAAAGCCCTTTCCAGATGGAGTAAGTAGTCCATGAACAGAATGTGGCTCGACTAAAAGGTTTAGTTTACGGAGATGCGTACCCTTTAGGTAGGTAGGGGGAGGTTCTTTCTGATGCTCGACCGTAGGGTACGAGCTCCATACTTGGAGCGAGAGGTCACGAGGAAGGCTGCCCCTATTGCCTTTCTTTTTTGTTTTTGAAAACGGATACCCATACCGGGTGTGATGATGTCAGGAAAGGGCCACGTCATCTAGAAGTCTGTCTACTTGATTTGATGAGTGAGGAATAAAAACCTTAGCTAAAGGAAGCCTTAAGGCAACAAGAGGATAGGGTCACCTTTACCCCAGTATGCGAATCCAAGTCAGACGATTGAGTCTCAGAGTCAGTTAAGAGAAAGCGAAGGAAAGGAAAACTTGGAAACATCCACTGACGGAATCTAACATAACACATCCATTTTGTTTGACCAATATCATTCCCATCTATACCTTCTTTCTAATTTAGCAGCCTTCTCGGATCAGAAACGGAGCAAAAGAGGTGCAGGAATCAAAGTGAAGTTATTCACCTTATTGTGGCTTTAAGTTTCTGAAGAGAAGAAAAGAGCACTGACTTTGACACCGGCAAGAGAGGAAGGAAAGCGGTTTTCGGGTAGTTGCTAAGAGAGAATAGTCCGTGCGCCCTTTGAGAGAGGAAAGACAGGAGGGCAGATGGTTGAATCATGAAGATTGTAAAGTGGCTGGATTACAAAGAAGTAGATCCGGGGAAGCGACCGGAACAATCGATATGAGAAGGAATGACCCGTCGGGTTGGGTCTTTCTCGATATGCTATCTCACAGCATTCAATCTTTCGACGTTGGTGAAAGACCGTCCGTACAGATGAAAGTATGTCTACCTCCCTCCTTCTTGAACGTAATAAAGATGCTAATGAGCTGGCGCACTGAAAGACAGATTATGGAAGGGAATCGAGAGTACAGTTCATTCAAATAATGAATTCACAGCTGCCATTCCGACTTTCCTTAGAAGAGCAAAAAACCGTCAGATCAGACCGGGAGCTCGATATTCAGAAAGAAGGTGGTAGGGCAGAGAGGTTCAGCCAAGGGAAATGCCATTCTATTTCCAGCTGCATTACTGGCTAAAGCACACCGAAAAGAAGGTCTTCTTGATCCCCGGCTGATTAGATTAATAAGACAAGAACGAAACACTAGAGATTAGACACGAACTGGATTTTAGTAACGAGAGTCGGGATCGCTCATAGCTAGATTCCTCAGTAGCTTAGCAACTCGTAACTGGATGAGGGCAAGAGAACGGATTAGCTTTTAGCTAGAGTCCCAGCACCAGCACGATATTACGGATTCCTGCACTAGAAAGCAAAGAGGCGGAACCCATTGTAGCTGTAGCAGAAGCAGCTGCCATTGATTTTGCACCTTCAATACGAGATTTGAAGAAAAACCTAAACTCATATGTATGAGTGGAAGTACTTCCAGAGCTTGACTAAGGATAGCTTACCGATATTCAAAAAGGTCGGCATAAGCCCATTCCCTAAACGGAATAGACAGATCCGACAGAAGTCGACCGATGGAAGTCGAAACTGTCACATTATGACAGCCCCAAAACGCGGGATGGATGACATTTGATTCATTCAAAACTATATCTTTCAATCGATCTCAAGTCTGAGGTCATAGCATCCTTGCTTGAAAGAGTGACTCTCCTCTGGCCCAATCAAGAGGGGGCTCGGCTCGGGCATGCCCTTGATTCTCCTCTTTCTCGTACACGAAGCCGGGTCCTTGAATTATTCCCTTTCCGGACATCGGTCTTCAATCGCTTGTAACACTTCCTGTAACGGACTTTTCAAGGCGAAGTGAATCAAAGAATTGCTTCTCTTAGCGTCCCTCACTTCCATTTTTTATAACTGAGAATGCCCTTTCGGGCCATATGTGACTGAGGAATGAGATGAAACTGAGCATGCTCGACCGACAGCTGCCGGATTAGAGTAAAAAGAAACTCTTGGGAATAAAATGAACGAAGGCAGTCAGAATCCAGTCCGAAATTCTTGCCCGCGGAATGGTCCCTCCGCCGGGGTTGTCAATGTCCGCGACTTCTCCCTTCTTCTTCTTGAACTCATCCAAGTCAGCTACCGACCTTAACACCCTCTTTGCCAAAGTGATGTGATCCAGCTGGGATTTTCCTCAGGCAAGTGAGTGAACCGTAAGATTAAGAAGCCTTGCTATTGCCTTTCCTTCCGTTCCTGTAAGCACCAACCAAGTTTGATTCCTGGGTGAGATCTCTAGTTACTTCGCCCCTACCCTAGAGTTTGACCATTTCCGCTTCCTTCTATTGAGAGAATGCCAAGCAACCTCTGCTTATCAACTACTCCCAAACCTCTTCTTAGAGCTAGCCTCAACCCGCAAAGATCTTCTACCCTTTCACCTACTGCCTGAAAGTAGTGCCTGTAATATCAATTTCTAGTTCAATAGCATAATCCTGCTAGTCCTACCTTGCTCAATGAATTACCTGGATCGAAAAAGAATGCGCTTTGCACCTTATTGGTTGACTTATTCCTAGAAGCTCTCTTCCTTCTACCCACTCCTCTCTACCGCTTCTTTGCGTCCTGGCTTCATGGTCCTTGTCCTTGCTTTCACTCATATTACATACAGCTGGTAAACAAACCTCTGCCTTCATAGGCTCATTCCTTTGACCCGATCGTTTAAAGAACAGCCTTTGGCACGCTTCCCCTTAGTTTAGTTGAGTCGAGCTCAATTAATTTTCTCTTATACCTTGAATGACTAGCTGCTAAACGCCCTACTTCGAGTACTGGATTGACTTTATACACCTATTGCTTGAGCTGTAAAAGCACCCTTAACAATCTTCCAGAACGAGTTTCAGGAATTACTAAATATATGGCTATAGGGGTGCATTCAATTGTCAAGAAAAGAAGATGAGTTCTTCTAACTGCAAAATCCGATCCTCGTAATCGATTAGTTGTTGGTGTATTCTGAAACACGGAATCATTGGCTTATCCAATTCTCTATCGAAAAAAGATTCAACCACTATCTGTTTTACGTCAAGCAATACGTGGAGTCACTCCCGCTGTAAAAGCAAAACGTGTAGGCGGATCGACTCATCGATGTACCTATTTCAATAGTATCCACACAAGGAAAAGCACTTGCCGTTCGTTGGTTATTAGGACGAAAACGTCCGGGTCGAAATTGAAAATTCAGTTCCGAATTAGTGGATGCTGCCAAAGGGAGTGGCGATGCCATACGCAAAAAGGAAGAGACTCATAGAATGGCAGAGGAAAATAGAGCTTTTGCACTTTTGAGTTATATCCCTGAACAGGATCTATATAGACACATAGAGCCCGATCGGAAAAGAATCAATAGAAAAAGAATCGGAATAGGAAGGGACCTTCACTTTAGAATGAAGCAGGAAGCATCCTGAGCAGAAAGCCCACATGGATTCGACGAGCGCTCTTCTCTTTGATGCGACAGAAGGGAATGAAGATGAGTAAAAGCTTCGAGTGACGCTTAACAGTTAACAGTCTTGATATTCCTTAGGATTAAAGGCACATACCAACAAAACTTTCAAACATGAAAACGACGAGCCAACCCGTAGCCGTCACATCGGCTAGCTTTGTACCAAACTACTCTTCTTTCGCTGCAACTCCTTTCTTTTATACTTTTATAGCTATTAGAAAAAAGAGAGAAGAAAAGAATGAATTGGATTCCATCCCAGGCTTCCCCGGTCGTACCGTTCGCCTTCCGTGAGGAGCCAATTCTTATTATTTGGATTCCATTGTATTGCTGAACTGCTTTTCCTGTTGATGCTTTTAGGACCTAGCAGCTTCTTAGTCTGAGAAGATTAGCGGAATTTTATTTTGTCGTTTTCTGGACCTGGATAGGCGGGAAGCTCCTCGGCCGCTATTTACCCGGTATGGGAATTTTTCACATTGAAGAGTTGTTGATGATACAGTCATGTTTTCATGCAGCCAAGGTTTTCCTAAGAGCAGATTAAACGAGGACGGTATGTCAATGACATGGAGTGGAAGAGGTTTAAGCACTGGTCCTACCCGCATGTTTCTGCGGTCCTTGAACTTGCCTTGCTTCCCAGGAGTCCCGTTCCCAAGAGAGCCAGGAAAGAAGGAATTTCCTTATCTACCGTACGCTTATTCCCTTTCCCTATAGCTAAAGCCCTAATTCGTTCAAACGAGCCCATGGAATAATCATCATCATCCTATACTCCAATTATCTCAGAAGTATCCTATTATTCTGGGTGGGCTAAAGCAGCTTTCTCACCCACCGCCTTTTGTAGCTAAAATCAAAGATCTTATAGACAAGATCAAAATGACAGTGCCTCAAGAAGATGCTCCATCAAACCCCAATAAAAACGTGGGGATTTTCAAGGACCCTCTACCTCAGCACGGGTCTGTTGCTTCCACAACCCCAGATGCCTCATCTCCACCATAAAAAAAGTCTTCCATGTCGCGGAAGACTAACATTCAAGAATAAGAGCTTTTTTCTCTTTGATTTCGATTAGCGTTCTGAGCTGGGAAAGGTAGGGATCTAAGAGACATAGCATCCCCATCCCAATCCCAGGCAGGGACATCTCTTTATACTGATTGCAAGTTAGGGGCTCCGGCTCTATCTCGTGGCTAGGGTCCTTCGAACATTTGTTGAGCACGTCAAGCTCTGTAGTTGCAAGAAATCGGTCAATAGTACCTCGACGTGAGCGTGCACGGGATTCTCAAGAATCAGTTTTCCGGGCTAAAAAAATCATTTATTTTGGCTTTTTGACCCCGGCCCCGGGTGGATCTCGAAAGATATGAAAGACCTCCCTCCAAGCCGTATATACGACTTTCATCGAATACGGCTTTCCACAGAATTCTATATTTATCATAAGTCGAGGGGGCCTGACGAAGATCGGCAGAGGGGAGATGGTCACGGGATTAGGTTTAGCAACTAAATTGGGGATGGGCTGAGTCTAGCTTGGGACAAGGCTTAGAGAAAGGTAGTTTGCGAGAGAGATGGCCAGGCAGTTCTTAAGATCAGCAACTCGGAGGATAGAGAGCTCACGCCCAATGGACTTCTTATTGATGATTCTCGCTACCTCTTAGCGTCAGACTGGAAGAGAGATTTTCGACATAGCTAGCTAGAGAGAGGGGAATTTCTGTGCAGATGGACTTGCCAGGCTTCATATCAACTCGGTACAGTCTGAAGAGCCAGAGTTCATTACTTCTTTACTCTTTTCAGATCTAGTGGATCTTGCCCTCCCACCTAGGCTGACGGTTCAGTCTAGTCCTTTTTCAGTTAAGGCGGTTTTCTAAGTTCTTGATATAGTAAGCTTGCTTGCAAGCAAGGTTATGCAATAAAATCAGTCCTTTTTTTTAATTGAATCATGGCCCTTTACCTTGCAGATGTGTCCTTTAAAGCCGGATTTTTTATTTACTAGATTTGCTATCCTAGTATAATAAAAGGGGTAGACTGACTTATTTTATTGACATAAGCTCAGGAAAGGAAGAAGGACAAGCGCTCTCGTAAATAGAAAGAAAAGAGCTAGAAAAGCTCGGCTGACGTAGTTCCGTGACAGCCTGCAGAGTCAAAGGCCTCTATTGCTTATAGGGACGTAGTTCCAGGACCCCTTATTTTTTTGCCGATGAATCGACGACCCGTCAGGCTTGTACAAGGTAAATGAGAGAAGGCTGGCGGAGAAAGCTTACCGCTCCGTGGGAATTGAACTATCCTTTCTTCAAATTGAAAAGGTACTAGCGAGACTGACTTGACTATCCTATACTTTATTTACTAGCCTAGACTAGCCTTATAGAAGGGGAACTAGGTCTGGTTTATCCTTGTCTTCTACTTTCTAGAATCTGAAGGAGGTGCCAGTCTTTTAGGTATAGGAAAAACCGATGCCATTGAATGGCTTGGTCGATCATTTAACTACGTCAAACCTGTCGCAAAGAAAGATTTTCCTTTTACTGTTAGGAATCGATATAGCTGCTTATCCGGTCCTTTACTGGAAGGACATCGCCCGAAAGCAAGTTCAATTTCCTTCCACGATGCCTGTTCTCAGGTTTGAGGGAAAGGGTAGGCTAGAGAGCTAATTCGCATCTGTTGGTGGTTAAGCCTTTGTGGCTAGCTCTGGTTCATTTGACCGAAGAGAAGAAAAAGACTGAAATGGGACCAGGAAAACACCCCACCACTAGAGTTTGCTTTGCTCTCGCTCCGCTCGCTCCCACCTGTCTTCTTCCCACTAAAGTGAAAGATCTTTCACTTCACCATAGCAGGAACCTCGCTAACCTTCTCGGCCAGTTACTCTAACCACCGGCTCCAGCTTTCCCCCCCACCGTAAACGATTACTAAAAAAAGAGTTTTTACGCTTTGCTTTCAACCGGCCCTAGAGCTTGATCATAGAGCGAAAGGCCTCTTTTAGTATTTAATAGTAGTGCAAAAAACTCCCGTTCTGCTCCTGCAGTTAGAATCCTCTCTTAAGCCGGGTTTTTAGTAAGATATGATGATGGTTGGAAGTTTGATCTTCACCTTAGAAAAGGCAAAACAGAAAGATTTGCCCTTCTTCACTGCAAACATGGGATAGTTCATGAGAACCCCAGCAAGCTACAGCTTCAAAGCCTACGTAAGAGGCTAACGCGCAACGCCTTTCAATATCAATATAAGATATAAAATCGCTCACATTTATTTTTGGCTCCGGAAAAATCTTAATAGATAAAGGAAGCTGGTCAACTTAAGATAGATGGGAAGGGAGTGCCCCAGGTTATCCCCGAAATGCTCTTGTTGATGCCGCTAGGTAGTTGACTTACTCGACCAAGGGGAGAGGAATATCGGGATGTTGAAAGTACCTGGTTCTATGGTCAGGGAGTTTACTAGCTCGACCGAGATGATCTAAGCGAGAAGTCAAGGGCTGGAAGGGGGTTCAGCTTATTGTTTGAGTTGTCTTCTATGAGAATCTGATCCTTTTGTTTCAGTTTGGCTCTTAGCAGAAGCTCTTGATGGGTAAGCATAGAATAGAAAGAAAATGGTAATAGCGTATTAGATTTGCTTCCAAGGCACAGCATCCTGAGGTCCCGGGTTCTTGAAAGTCTTAGTAGATCGCTAGTTTGAATCAGGTGGTTAGATAAAGGTAGTGCAAGGTATGTCCCTTCTTCGAAGGATGGCATGTCTCTTCCCATTGTGAATGCGGCCTATTTGGTATAAGAAGATGATGGAGTTGACTTCCTCGACGGGGATGATGATCAGGCAATACAGAAAAGAAGTTCGGATCGATTGAGAGAATGAGGCAAGTCATTCAATCTTTTCTCATTCGGTAGAAGAAGGTAGTTTACTAAGTCGACCATAGAGAAAGCTTTAGGCGCGTTTGAGGGAGAAGAAGTCAGTTTACTTATTCGATATTCGAGCAAGGGGAGAGGGTGCAGCTCTTTCGTTAAGTGGTGAGAGGTTGGTGAGATCATCTTCCAAGTGGCCTATTAGTTCTTTTCTGAGAGAGTTGGCATTGCCTATGTCTCTGAATTGCTATTAAAGTAGCTGCTGGTCTACAGCTCCTTTCCTAGAAGGGGATCGTGCCAGGGCATCAGCGAGAAAGACTTCCATCGAGAGAGGATCAGAAGCGCGGGCTCGACTACAGAAAGGGAGAGGAAGAATAGGAAGGCGAGTGCCTTAGCATTTCGAGGAAGGAAGGCTAGCAGCAGCGGCTGAAAGAAAGATATGAAGTTGGCGACCCAAAAGTGGATCTTTTTTTTAGTTCGAAAGAGACTCTTGAATGGGGTAAGCACCTTATTGAAGGCCGCTGACGTTAAAAATCCACTTGGAAACCAGGTCTTACCTAGATTTTTCCGATGAACATCATTAAAGGATATCATCATCAATCTCTGCGCCCCTTTGTGCTATAATCTCATTTTTTCGGGCCAAGGCTGCCTTCCGCCAGTTGTTCTTCCACTGTCTGTACGACGGAAAGGACTGGAGATGAATCAGTCGTAGTCATTTCAGGTCCTATAAGGAAGTAAACTCAAAAGAATGAGGAAATGCTTTGGGGTAATGCTCAACAAGGATCCGCGGATCCCGGGACTGAGATTTCGTCCTTGATCTTTATCTATGCCCCACTGGGTGATAGATCGACAGGGTCCGCAGTTACTGCCTAGCCGACCTGGGATTCGTGAACCTCAATCCTCCCTTCCAAGCTAGGAGCTGCAAAATCCTTTGCCCAAGCATTAGGATCGCATCTCATTCCTTACTCCTCTCCCTCTACTCAGCATTCGTTCCCTGCCCCATTCAAGCATCATTAGGGGGTGCGCATTCGGATCCCTTCATCCCCGCTTGGCAGACTTGAAGTTTTGTTGAGTAGGAAGGTTCATTAGAAAACGACCAACAGTAGAATGGATGCAGGCCAATGCCAAGCTCTACAGGAAGGTGGAGCACTCAGTAGCCCTGCTCAATAGATAGTCACTATCTTTTTTTCTCCGAGCAAGGTCTCTCTCTTGTTCTTTCTGGTTCCTCTTGGAAGATCACGCCTTTCGTATCTGTCAAGGTGGTATCAGAGCTTCAAACCAGACCTGGATGATCCTGCAATAAAACCGGTTCGATTTCCTCTTCTTTCGGAGGTCGGAAATTCTCTTTGAAATAGTGAAATAGCAAGTTTCCCATTTCAAACAAATGGATGACATTACTGAGATAAGATCGAAGCTGCTATACGCCCTAATATGCGTAGACATCGACCTGACGTACCTTACCTTAACCTTAAGAGATCGAAATCACTACTGATTTCGATACATTCTGGCAAGAAGTTCAAGACGAACCCTCAAAACCTCTCCTACCGGACACCCTACCCTTTAGGTTAGGCTCGATTCGATGCCAAAGGAAGGGCCCTTTATAGCGGTTTGGTAGCCTCCGATGCGAAGGCCCCAGCAAGCAATAGGATAAATGGGCCAAAACCACGACGTGATCTTTATCTCGACCCCTAGCTCCGATCTGGCGAAGAAACCTCGCTTCTGGGCTCATAATCGTAGCTCTTTTGCACGAATCCGCTCTTATTGCCTGCAGATGCAAGTCTTTTGAAATGCCTTAGTAACCTCCTTCATGCCATTGTCGGCATAAAGGCTCTTTTTTTTTTCCTTCTTTTCTTTCTCACTGGTAGATTGGAACTGCCAACAAAAGAGATATCGTAATTGAACAGCTTTCTTTCTTTTTTAAGGACTTTGAAAAAGGAGGATAGTTTATCGTACCTTTACCTATATACCCAAGATACCTAAGCCGGGAACCTTTTGGTTACGATCCTATCTGACCATTTTAGTTTATGAAAAAGGCAGCTCGGTTCAATACAGATTGTGGTCTTACCAGGAATGAATGAGCTGGATCTTCCCCTAGTTGAACTTCGGCCGTGCGCCTGTCCGCTTTGGTCGTCCAGTCAATGAATCTTTCTTATTTTCAGTCATGAATTGATGCTCTCTTTCCGCTTTTGACCATGAAGCAGATGATGACTTTGGGAAGCAGGCTGCCTCTTACTTATTTTATACATAAGATTAGGCAGGCTCCTTCAAGAAGAAGGACGGTTTTTATCACTGAATCATCTTTGAGGCGCGAGGCTGATCCTTTCCCTTTCGTAAGTTAGACAAATGAAATGGTCAGATCCCCAGAAGGGAAACCCGGTCTCAAAGGTGCCTCATGATAAGTAGTCAGCCGGTTTCGTCGGTAGGCGTGCCCAGAGTCAATATTAAGCGGGCAATGTCCTAAGCGAACTCAAAAAGTATCTAATCGCCAACCGCTGCCTTTGGTCTTTCCCGCTCGGTCTAAAAAGACGAAGACCAAGTTCATGCTATCAGCCATAAAGCTAAGAAAGGCTTTTAGAAGAAATGCCCACATTAATACGCTTGGTTGACCTTCTCTTCTTCGTTTTACTACTTCAGGTCCCAATCTTTGTTAAAAAACTTAGTTAGCTGGGCTTTTTCATGTTCCCGAAATGAATTAGTGTCTTTTGATTAGCTGCACATTTGGTCAAATGGTACATTCGGAAGGTGTGAAATTGGCCAGTGTGAAGTTTGCCTTTCTGTTTTGGAAGAAAGGTTCACAGAATAGCAAATTGCATAAATATAAGAGAAGAAAGGGTCCGTAGACAGAACGAAAGGAAAGAAAAGCTTACGATAGCCCCTTTTTAAACTAATTTGACGGGAGTTTTGCAAGTTGATTGACAAACGATTACAGAATGTGTATCGATTGCAGCGGATTCAATTACGTAAAATAGCACGTCTTCCGATTGCCTATCAAACCGGTCTCACTCTACTGTAGCTACGAACCGTCACTCTTCTTGCTGTTGTTGAGTGAACTCTTTCATGGGGTATCCTAAAAAAAATCAAGCATCTCGCTAAACAGGCTAGGTTCTTTCATAACTCATAACCGAAACTTTTCCTACCTTACTGGATTGACTCCCGAACTGTCTTAAACTAAACCTTGGCTCGCTTACTTGCCCTTGCCCGAGTGAGTCCTGTCAAGCCATTTCTTGATCTTTCACAGCAGGCAATGCCAGACGTCAAAAAGAGCTTCAGAAGGCTGGCCAGCACAAGAGAAGAAGGATAGCGTCAGAAGTGGGAGATTCATTAAAAAAGTGGTATCAATAAAAAGAGGGAAGAAGCCCAGGCTTTGCGGGGACCAGTTCGGAGTATTCAGTGGTGAGGAAAGCAGTAGCTTGCTTTCGAACTAAGAGGGAAGCACAAGTTACAGATCGACTGGAAGAGAGAGGACATAGGAAGCTTACTCCACCATCGGTGGAAGGGACCGGATCCTGATGAAACCACTTTTTCCTTGCGCCCCCTATCTTTGGAAGCAAGTTCCTTTTACTCCCAGCTCGCAAATGACTCATTTTTTTGCTTTGTCTCTGTCTTTTTTAAAATTTTAAAAGCGATGGTTTTCTCTCGGTGCGAGGGTCCGATTCTGAACCTGCCGGCATATTCCCAGCCGAGAAACTGGAAAGCGAGACCCTTCACTCTACTCCTACTCGAAAGATCGCATGCATTGAAAAACGATTCGACAGACGGACCTAGCTGATTGATGTCATAAGCAATCTTCCTGGTCTAACCTGAAATCGTAAGTTCACACTCAGCGTGAAGGAAAGCACTTCTACTCTCTCTGAGCCCTCCATACAGTGGCACATCACCAGCCTTGCTCAGCGTAAAATAGCTCTCTTTCTCTCTTTTTTTTTTCTACTAAGGGTGCCAAAAGAAAGGCATAAAGCAAAAGAAGAAAAGTGCGGATTTGCTGATCTATGAGTGACTAAGGTGGTCACCTAGAGATGAATCAAATTCATTCCTTTTGTTTTGGTCCCTATAATGGTAATGGTCGGCTTGTGGTCGACAGCCTTCTTCTTCTCATTCTGACTTGACTCGGCCTCAGTCTGTTATGAAAAGAGATTCCTGGAAAGTCGTTTAGGCCCAGGCCAAGAGCCATAGTAGACGTGAGCACCTGCCAATGGCTGAAGCCCTTCCAACGGTCTATCTGACTTCTGAAAATCTTCCATTTCACACCGATTATGAAATCATCATTCGGATTTAGTAATGTGATCTTCAACCGGGTCAATCAATTAGGGCGGCTAGATCGACCCACTCTAACTCCAGCTAAACTTAATTAAATAAAGTCAAATATAGTCAAGCCCCCTGTACCCATATAAGTGAGTGGGCAAAAACCATTGGAAAATGCCAGCTTCGGGAGGATAGCGAAGCCTGCCTTAGGCTAGCGACGTCTTTCCCAGTAAGAAAAAGCACGGGCTCCCTGACCCACTGAATACAACAAAAGAAAGGGGAAGGACGTAACATAGAAGAAGTAGGCTAATCCAGATAAGCATCCTTTTGCCTTTAGTGCTTGGTCCCTTCCGGCTACCTCAGTAGGTCCTTCTTTGGCATGAGCTGTAGCGTAGGCACAAGAAGTAGGAGGATCCGGAAGCGTAGGAGCGGAAAGCCAGGATGCAGAGAATCTAGCTAGGAGGAAGAGGAGGCATGCCATAGTTTAAGAAGGGGACAGAGATCCTAACTAGGGCTATTCTTCGTGGACTAGTCTTTTGCTTTTCTCCTTCCATTCCAGGTCAAAACCTTCGGTAGGTTGGGTTTCGATGAGCAGATCTATCTTTCGAACTTCATTTTCTTTCCGTCTGCCGGTGTCGTGGAGCCAGTCTATGATGTTCCAAGTGGATAAATCCAGTGTCTTTGATTCGGCTAAGGGGCCAGTGCCTTGAGTGATTTCAGCCCGTTGAAGGAGATCGAGGAGTGTTCGGGTGTCGAACCATGGGTCATTGGTCGAAGTCAGGGGAAATGATTTTCAGGTCGGGGCATTGCTTTCTCATTTTCTCTTGCATCGTGTAATGGCCCCTTGAAGGCGGAATTGCTTCTTTATCTTTCTTCGTTGAGGGTCGTCCTGACCTTGTTCAATCACTTGAGGTCATGCTGGTCTAACTGGCCCCTAACCTAAAGGCACCCCCTTTTTTCTTTATGTGAATGCTCTCCGTCCGTTTTCGAAGTGGTCGAAGGTTTCATTTTTCCGCAGCAAGCCTTTCTTTTTCTGTCTTTGTGTTTGAGGGAGGGAATGTGTCTCGAGGTCTATCGCCACCCCCCGTACCTTTAGTGGGACATTGCCTTTTTTTAGAATGAGAGTAAGGGCATCCATCAGATGGAGTGCCTGCGAATTCAGTGACTGAACTTCTAACCAGAAATATCATAATAAAAGAAAGGTCCACAGAAGGCTACGAGGTAGTAGGAATGGGTTGACCAGGTTCTACCACTGCAAAGGACGGAGCTGGAGCACGATGGACAGATGCAGAGCTATTTTGAACTTTGGCATCAATAGCACCTCAAAAAGTCTCAGACTAAGGCATAGGTATCATATCCTAGCTACATCTCACTCTAAGGCAGGAAGCAATTGACACCTGACTTTCAATCAAACTCTTCCGTTGGTACGCATGAACCGGCTTTTTTGCTTCCTCTATTTCTCTGTTCTCGGCCGTGACCTATAAAGCAAGAGAGAATCTTTATGGATCTTTCTTCCCGACCGGCAAAATGGAAAGAACTATGAACGTGGAATCACTAGAAACGGATTAGTGACGAGCAATTAAAGGATAATGCGTTCATTTCCTTTTGCACCTTCGCTTCGGGTTCGGGCGTCACAAAGCAAAATCCGCTATAGAAAAAAATGGGTTGAGTGCTAGACCGGTCCGAGAACTGATGCGAACTACCTAATGGATCGAACGTCGAACTCCGGGTGAATGGATCGCCCCGGCGGGGCCGAGGACAGAGGGCCCTGAGAAGCGCAGCACTCCAATACTGGATCCTTTTGTAGGCTCTGGCTTCAGCCAGCTCACTTTCTCCCTCACTTACCTCCAGAGGCTCAGACGCTTCGTCAGTGGGTTTGCCTTCGTCTTTCCTTTTTTTATTCTTAATCAAAGCAGAGGCAGTTTCTGCAGCTGTGCGCTTCGAGGTAGCTCGGGTTCTCCTAACTGAAGACATTGCGGACTTAGGGGTAGGGGGTTTAGCACTTTTGTCTACAAAATAGAAAAACAACTCATTTTTTGGCCGCGGGAGTTAAACAACGAAAGACCGAAAAGGAGATACCTTTCTTGGGTTTCTTTTCTGCCCTGAAGTCTGGGAGGAGAAAGTTGACTCGACGAGGGCTCTGGGACGGATTCCTTGGTCTTGCTCTTTCCTTTCTGGGATTTTTCGGTCGGGATTCTCCTTTTTACATTTCCAGGTGAGATGGCTTCGATTGGCTTGAAAGCAAGGTTTTTATTCCTCTGACCACCATGTTCTAAATTCCGTGGTCATTCCTGGCGTATTAGACAGGTTGTTTAAGTCGAAGCCGCTTTTTAGAAGTAAGAGTTTCCGTTGAAGAAAGAAGGGGGAAGGATGAAAATCCAACGCTTAGCCAACCATCTATCTTAAATAGTCTAGAATCAATCTATTTATGTCTAATCTTGCTTTCTATACTAACTGGATAGATCTTCTTCCTATTTCTAGGTCAGGGAAAAATGACAAGTTTCGTATGAAAGGGAGAGGTGCTGCTGCTTACGTCCTTTCCCCGGAGCAGCAACTGAAAGAGAAAAGACCGGGTATGCCTGAAAACCTGAAACGGATTCGTGAACAACAGATAACGGATATACCCCGGATACCATTTGAACCAGAGCTGAACCATTGAAATTACCCGAGAGTCACTCCAGAAGACCTCGAGTCACTGGCTGCCTTTAGAGCAGACTAAGAATCAGGTACGGAAGGAAGTGAAGGTGAAGCAGGCTTGCGGGCTAGGCTTTCTCAGGCTTGACAATATGACAGGGCCTTTGAGCCTGGGCTTTCTTCTTTAAAGCCTCACGCCGGGTATGAACTCGATTGTTGGTCGGATCTTGCTGGGTATTCCCACTTTGCTTGGATGGCGCCTTTCGCCTTTGATTAGGACTTTTCCGCATTTCATCTCAAAGAGGATCTAAGCTAACTAAGCTAAACAGTGCTTTTCTCTTTACTGGTGCAAGAAGGCCTCCGGACAAAGGCATGAATACTAAGAGAGGAAGAAAAGAAACCTCCCAAAATTCGTGTTGTACTGTATTAGTGGAGGCGGTAGAAACCTTAATATAACGCGATATGATATAAAGGATGGTTTAAACTAGATTGTCCCAGTTGGAGTTCTGACTATAGCTGCAACCTATCTCATATTGGGGAGAAGTGTACCCTACTGTATCGAAAAGAATGCATTGGATTCATTCTATTCTCCCATGTCTTTCTTGGTTGTAAAAAACCAACCGGCGATTTCCGACAAGTCTCTCTTCAGTTTGAGAGGGGAGCAGTCAAAAATGAACTATATGGACAGACGTGAGAATCAAATTGCACTCTTCAATTCTCTATCGGCATTAGCCAATTCTGTATGGAGGGGCAAAACCCCGAAGATCCTATGTCAGAATGCTTTGAGTTCCGCTCAAAGCTGCCTCTATGCGCGTATGTCGGAACTTCTTCCATTTAGACAAAATCCACTTCCAAATGATTGGACGCTACCGGCCTTTTTCCGGGAAGTGATTGGAGATACCGACAACTTACCTATTGTTTTAGATGCCCTAAGGTAAGGGATCTTTATTTCCATGGGCCAACGGGTGAATGCTACATACAGGCCATGGCTGTATACGTCAATCTTTTGGGAGGGATGTAGTAAGTCGTAGGACTTTCATTTCTTCTTTTGTTTGTGCATCTTTCCCATGCTGTTAGTTGGTAAAGAACCAACCACAATTCTCGTTTAGTTCTTCACTACTCGTACAGGAAGGAGTCTCTTTCTGGAAGAATTTCTTTTTTCTATTCCTATATAAAATAAAAAAGAAAAAAGAATCTCCAGGTATCCCTATATCAAGTAGTACGAGATCTTTGATTTGCAACATCAGTCTCTCTCCGGAGAGCCCTCTGCTGACCGAACCTACTGTTATGAAGGCAAGCAACCACAATGGAGTAGGGCTTCTAAGTGCGTAGTCTGTTTCCAAGCTCTGATAAGCGAGTCAAGCTTTCTCATCTCAGGAACAAGTCGACTAAGGCGATGGGGCATATCCGATCTTCCAATCGTTGATCTAGTTGAAAATGAGCAAATGAAATTTCTCTGTAAATAAGGAAAAAAAGGCTAGTCCTACTGACACTGAACCTGGCTGGCCCCCCCCTCCAATCCCTCGGCTGAACCTTCTGAGGCCGTGACGACTTTCCGCGGGTCTCTCGTCGAAATGAGAAGCTAGCGAAACAGCGGTTGGTGTGCAGTCAACTACGTCGAACCTCACTCTGTCCCCTTAATTAGGAATTAAAAAGATTTATCCTTGATTTTTATAGGTGAATCAGGTTTTCTGTGTAATCTGAGGAGATTCGTTTCCCCTTTCTTATAATTACGTATAATAATTATATAGGGAGGGATCGAACTCGCTTTGCGCCACCCTATCCCGGTGCCAAAAAGGAGTACCTAGCAGTACCGACTGTTGTGTCTTCGGCATCGAAAGCAGCAGCAGTCACCTCAAATGGGTTGGGTTCGCTCGAAGTCGTCGCGAGCCCTACGTTTGAAGCTTCAACACAGTCACTCCTTAGTATTAGTAGCTCGTTGCTACAACTTCTCTTTGGCTCGCCCCTATCTCTTCTCTAAAGGGGCTTACTCACTTCACTCGCTCTTGTTCAGTAGCGGTTTATTCATTCTTTAGATAGCAGCGCGAGAGCTCTGAACTTTCATTCAGGTCTTTAGTTCCAGTCGAATCGCGAGCAAAGCTCGACACTGCTAGCGAAGCTCTACGACAGAGCATTTCCATTATTTCAATTATAGAACCAACTGCTCTCTCTTTCCGGCTTAGCCTACCTTATCTTATATCCCCCTGGTGTACGAAAGCAGCGAAGGAAGAGGAGCACAACCGTCACTTGCGAAGCGAACAAAGAAAAAAAACGCTCAAACAAAGCAAAGGGGCGCTCGTACACTCTCCGTTCTGTGGTTCCCCTAGCGCAGCGCTCAAACAAGCCCTCTGATCCTGAGGTGAGGGTGCGATGCCTATCGAAATCACAAAAGGTGCAAAACCGGATCCGCGTCAAATGAAAAGTGTCTTGGCATTGGCCGATTCCGTTGCCGAAAACTGCTTGTTATGACCCGGGGTCGGACGTTGGTTTTTTATGGGAAGACATCGCGTTACTAGTCGATTTAAGATAACGAAAGGCTTTTCTTTTCCAGCTGCCAATAGAAATCGAAATCGGAATCAGAATAGTAAAGCAAGCAATAGGAACTGGTACATAAGCACAAGCAATCGGATCTCCTCGGGTCAAGTCAGCACACCCGCTGTAAGTAAAGCCATCTGGAATAGGAAAGCAAGTAGGAAGAATATGAATAGGAGTCAGTCTTGACTAAGCTCATTCCGACTCTCACCCGTCTCCAAGAATGCTACGACGCTATGCATCCGCGCACTGGAGTTTTCTACGATGGATTGAATCCTTCCTTCCAATTCGAATTGTTTTTCTACTCGTTCCTTGTCCCTTTTTTACTTTTAGGCACCATTCAGTATTTCAGTGATACTGAGTGAGTGAGGGTGGGGAGATTGCTCTCCCGCACACGCTGAGCGCTTCCGAATGGAGTGTTGTTTAGCTGTGTCTAGACGCGACATAATCAGCAGTGATCTATGATTATGTTTACGTCGTCTTAGTTCCTTTTGGTTAGGTTAACCCTTAACCTCAGTGACTAAGATTCCAAAGTTAGCATCTTGGACGTCCCCCCCCTGTGTAGTGTTATAGCTACGCAATAGGGCGAGTCAAATGTTACATGAGTATTCATAATGACTCCTTAAGTAGCCTGGTGCAAAAGCCCAACGACTAGTAAGTGTAGTTAATTATGTCTAAAACTTTCTTTAAATGGTTGGATATTATTGAAAGGCTAAGTGTGCTTATGAACATAGGATTTCACCGGTTCCAGAGAACCAGATAGGAAGAAAAGACCCAGAGGATTCTTTTGAAGCAGCATGACTAGACTCACGGATTTGTCTTGAAAACTTTTTTTCATAGGTAGTTGGAGTACCAAACCGGTCGAATCTCTTTCTACGGCAAGCGCCATCGCCTTTTTCACTCTGGATTTGACCTCAGTAGCATTCCATTCCCAACTACATGCTTTGATTCTTCATTTTTGTGAACCTTTTTACTATCTCTGAAGTGTATCCGCTGCTCCCCGTCGGTATAGGTCTAAGGGCGTTTTGTCCCCTATCTCTCAATAGCACGGAACAAGATATATATATCTTGTGGCGCTTTCGCCGCCTATTCTATGATAAATATATAGTATAGTAAGGCGGAGAACTGTTGTTCGTTGGAGCGCCGGAGTGCGGAGGTTGTTCCCATCATTGAAGTCAGAGTGTGGGACCCCGCCCTTCGAATGATAAAGACAAAAAAGCCCTTAGTTTTGTTGGAAAAATCAACGCAAATCTGATCTTTCTTTTCTCTCGGGCTAGAACTTTCTTCAATTATCTCCTTTAGAAAGCTGCGAAAGGCCCGGCCCTGAACATCCCTTTTTTTCTCGAATGAAAGACCCTCGCCCCGCTTCCTATCGATATGGCGGATGCGAGGCGAAATCAAAGTCATCAAATACTCTTGACTAGCTAGCAGGTTGGCTAAAGCGAACTGACCACAGCTCAATGAGGTACCAAGACCACCCACAAACCATTGAATCAGCATCATAAAGAAAATCCTCCTTTTCAGAATAAAGGGGCTGGTAAAAGGACAGCATCAAGCTAGACAGTATGACCGATCTCCGAGAGAAAGGCTTCGAGGTTCTCTTTCCTTGGTTTGACTAAACCGGCACTCGAACACTGGGTAAGAAGAGAGGGGCTTTTTTCTCTGATAGGGCCAACATCTTCTCTGACATTCATTTTCCCTTTATGGGTGAACCGTTCCTACAGCCCTTATATGATTCCAGCTACTCACTCTTGGACCCGCGGACTTGGAACTATTTAAACATGACCTTTTCAAGGGCTCGAAAAAAAGGGCATCAAACTCGTTGACTTCCGTGGAGGGACCTTACTACATAAGGGCTAGAGACGCCTCAGACTCAGGAGATTCTATGAACTCCCTTCACTCTATTTTATCCTGGGTCGTCGAAGCCGGAGGCTCCTTCCAGTCTCAAGCTGTGGTATAGTCTCCTTTCCTCCTTCGTGCCCGACCCGGTCAGTAGGCGTCAGTGTCTAATCCCTCCGTCTCGTTTCGTAGGAATATTGTAGTTAAAAAGTCATTGCTCCCTAGAGGAACTGGTCTCGGAGCTTCATGAGATAGATTCTAGGGCTCATTTTCCTTCTTCGCTATCGAGCCCCTGCAATTACAGGAAATACCTCATCGATACCTAAACCTAAAGTAAAGAGCAATCCCTACTGGAATGAATCCGTATCGGCGCCTAATCAGAATCAGAAGAAGGGTCCCTGCTGGTGAGGGAGGAGTAGTTAAATCCACGGTCTCTGGCAGCAACTAGTCTCGAACGGAAGGAGTTGTCTTGAAAGAGCCCAAACAAAAGGGCGATGGCCAACCAAAGCCCTTTCCCTTTTAGCCTAAGCCATCATGAAATCCAAGCCATCGTTCACTTTTCATTTCCTTCCAATACTCAATTTCCGGTAAGGCAGACCCTCCAACCTCCCCATTTCATTCTCCCGTTTACCTTTCAATCGTCAGTTAGTCCGCCAGCCTTGACCAAAGGAGGGGGAAGCGCGGCGTAAGCAAAGACCTTCGAATAAGAACAGGGGCTCCTGACTCCGAATCAAGGGAGTGGAGGTAATCCGGGCGAAATCAGAAAGTCATTCAAAATCAACCCCTCAAAGAGGAATCAGTATAAAAGTCACTCATTTGGTCCCATTAACAGAACAGCCACCTTTTTCTTTCTAATATTACATAACATAAATAGATTCTATTTATGTACAACATAATAAAATAAGTTAAGGGTTCGACCCCTCTCCGATAGCACGAAAGAACCCTTTCCATTAAAAAAAGCTCCAATTCGAAGGTGAACCATATAGAGGAGAGCTACTGTACTGGCTTTTTTTGGGGGGAGGTTGGTATCCTATAGATTATAGATCCTGGTTACATACAACATTGTTCCTGGAAACTTTCTTCAAAGATGAGCCTCGAGGAATCTGCGAAGATGTTCATTTGACATTTCCATTAGGAAGCTGCATTGGGCATTTACACCATTAAGAGAGGGGCTCGCTAATGCGCAAAGGGTAACACCGGGGTCTGGTTGGGCTGATCAAAGTAGTTGATTCAGAATCATCCAGCCGGAAAACTAGCCCTGTAACTTTATTTCTAAGAACAAATAGGAAAGCGCGCTTAACCGAGGGCTGCATTCCTGTTACAAAGTCCTTGTTATGGCCTCGATTTCGAAACCAAGATCTAAGGAATTAGATTATTCGGACCAAATCCCCCATCAACCCCGAGTCACTACCTTTACCATTGCATTGGATCTGGCGATCCCAATTAAGAAAGCGTTGGTCTTGGGTTTGGGTGCCCCAAGCAAAGCGGTCCAACCCCCTTCTTTGATAAGCGATACCTTTCTCTGTTCAAGTTATAAGGCCGACGGAACCAAATACATACCTTTTTGCTTCGTCAGCAGTAGTCCTTACTAGCCGATGACCTAGCATGAGTACGAACAAAGAACTTCTTCGATCTGACCCTCAGTAATCGCGGTGGAGCATTCATTATTATAAATAGTCCTATCTATTCTTTTTGGAGAAAGACTTTTGCAAAGCCCTATCCGGGGTTTGTAAAGCTCCCTGCCTACACGTGGTAAAGCTAAGAGCGAAAGAGTCGGTCGCATAAGCGCATAGATCACTACAAGTTAATTTCATCCCATGCAGAGTCTTGTCCGGCAGTAGGAAGACGGGATCTCTCTGAAGAACAAAGTGGAGGTCCAGTCCCTAACAGAAAGAAAGCCCAACAAGGTGGAATCAGCTGAATTATTATTGTTTCATTATCGTACAGATGATAGGACGGGCCTCTTTCTATGATCAAATAACTCGGTGGTTTCGGGAACGAAGCGAATAGGGTAAGGAGCACATCATGCGAGCAGGGTTCTTGCCCGACCCAGGAGGTAAGAATCATCAAATCATCCAACACTCGTATACTATATATTATACTAAGTAAGACCCGTGGTATAGTAATCATAATGGAAGCCCGGGCTAGCAATAACTGGAGTTACTTCGACTGAGGGAGGTAGCTTGCTTCTTGACAAAGACCAATAAGTAATTAGAAGCTCAAGCTAAGCCCAAGTTAGTGATAATGAATAGGGGTCAGAAGCTCAAACTCCAAATAAAATAATAAATAATATATTATTTATTATTTGAACAGAAGAACTTGAGCTTGAACAAATAGACTCAAACTGCACGAGGGGGGAGGGGAGACGATAGTGTCCCCGACCGGTCCAATGGTGTCTATGAAGAGTACATAAGAATGAGCGAAATGCAAGAAAGTGAATCGGTTGCGTGCCGATCCTTACCTATTTTCAGGGTCGACTTAAGGATTATCAGCGGCGACCACGAACCGCCTTGCTCCCGCAGAAAGACCTTCACCCTATAGCTACCGAAGACCATCACCTTCCGAGCAGGGTCCATCTTTGATAGGAACCCCGTTTTATATATTCTATGATATGATCTTTCCTTTTTCTGCGGGTGTGAAATAGGCTACGGCAACGATGCGAAAAATGGCGTAGTAAAGTAGCCAGTCACTAAGAGTAGTGGGGCTATCGCTTCCTCTAGTACTAGCTCTGATCTCTCTTCAGCAGTTGCAGTACGATTCTTTAATTCAACTCCTGCCCTGCCGTATAAGTCTTCAGTGTCTGGGGTAGCTTTTCCTGCGGTCTATGGCCTATCAGCCTTCCCTCTAGCTGCTAGCTCTATAGGAGACTAGCATCTCTTAGTTAAAGTTAAGCTGCTCTTTATGGCTTCGGTGAATCTCTCGTCCTGCTGTATTGGTTTTATGGTAACGCGTTCATCTCTTGTTTGCTTTGTTTACCGCTTTCCGTAATTAAGTACTTTCCCCTGTCAACTCCTGCTAACGGTCATCGGGTAAGGCTAATCGGTGGAATCTCTCCCTTGTTGCTTCTTCGATCCTGGGCCATATGTCCTATTCAAGCTCTCCTGGTTGGGAAAGAAAGGCCGGGCGGAGCTGTGGATGCTGAGTCCTTTCCTTTCCGAAGAAAAAGGATTCACTATCTCTGTCCCGAAGTCACTATTTGAACCTGTGAGTACTTAAACTCTTTTGTACTCCAAACTGCCTCCAACCGGCTTTTTCTATTAGGCTTCCAATTCAAGCTGAACTGGTCGGGGATCAGAGTGAGTGCTTTAGGACTAACCTATCTTGCCTATGTTGACCTATTATACCGAACCAGTTATGTTATTTCTTCGAATTCGACCAATCGACATTCGTTTATATGCCATGCCGCCTATAAAGATAAGAGCCTCTACTCTTTCAACAGCCAGAGAGCCCACTCAATGAACAAAGTCTTTCTCTTTTGTGGAACGTGCACACAGAGGGTTAGTTGGGGAAGAAGAGGTTGCCCATTCAGAGTAAGCTCTTTGAGACGCTAACTCGATATTGCATAAGAGAAGAAAGAGGAAGAAGTGAGCTGTAGCCTTACTTAGTCTTAGTACGCGCACTAGAAGGGGCTACCGAATGCGCCAGTGACAAAAGAAAATCTTGTTTGTGTGCCGCGAGGGGCCTACCCCTTGAAAATGGAAGGGCATGGAGAAGCGGATTCCTACTTCTTAATAGAATAGCTTGATCGACCACCATCCTTATTGACCTTCCCTCGGGTTGGTATGCTTGTGTGTCAAGCAATCCTGCTTCGGTAGCAGACTTCGGTCAAGGAAATCGCTTCAAGCAATGGCTTTGGATCGACCTGACTTCTTAGAGAGGAAAGCCAGTGAATGAATGAAATCCGTTGAATGAAGAAGTCTTTATGGCTCAAGCAGCTAGCGGACCTCCTTAATTGAGAAAGTCAAGCATGTCAGCACGCCCCCTACCTATGTAGTCGGCTTCCCGGTAGTTTGCGGGACGTTATTGGAATCGGTCTATCTAAATGGCCTATCTCCAGATGTATGTATTCTTGAAGTGCCTTTCTCATAGTTCCCTTCCTGGGCATTGATTGAGAGGGAATAGACTTCCCCACTGAACGAGGAAGGCAGCAATCTCCTGGAGATAGAGGGGCAATCCCCAAAAGAAGCGGCCAGAGGAGACATTCATTAATAACGGATCTCGACCCCTCACCCGTACTGATGGGAATGACGGGCACTGCATTTATGCCGAAGCCGAGGAACTGAACCAATTACTTTAAAGGCTGGCATCCCGGACTGATAAAGAATCAACTAGGAAGACTGGGCAGAAATCTTCTTATCCGCAGTAGCGACAATCAGGAGCACTACTTCTATAAGATGATTCTCGCCATTTTCCTTACAATAGGGGCATTGACTTCAGTCTCAACTAGACCCAATAAAGCTCGAAAAAGCAGGATTGCTTGAATGGAAAGAACAAAACGTAAAGGACAACCAAACGAAAGCGCTAACAGCAGAGGGCAGTAGTAGAGCTCGCTTACCAGACGAAACCAGGCCTTTACTTGGAGTGGAAGGGAGAGTAGACCCGAGAGCTGCAATAGGAATTAGTATTCTAGCACCAGCCCTTCTCGTATCGAGACAAGACAGAGTGGGGAAAGTGCCTTATGTAGTTACCTACTCTTTCATCGAGATTAGCGAATTACGGTAGAAGATCGGAGAGAATCTGGTTCGAGGAGCCTAGCCTTCTTTGCTATTAGTTTCAATATCTGCTGCTTTTGTTTGCGCCAACCCTCTTAGAAGGAAGAACTCTGGGGAACTTCCGGATTAACTGATTAAGGAGTTCCGGTCGAAAGAGAAATGAGTTAGCGGGAAGAAGATTAGCAGTACGAGGAGGCGATTCAGCAAGCTAGCCACACCTGCATCACTTGACACTTTATTATTCACACCGAAGAGAGAGTGCTAGACTAGTGCCCAATGAAGACCCAAGCAATGCATCTCAAGCTCTCGCTTTCAGAGCAGATGTGCGAGAAGTTTAATTACGAAGCTATGCTGATATCTATCTAAGAGCTCATATTCAAAGGAAAGGGCGGACCTGGGACCTGTACTTTATAAAATAAAGGATGGAATGGAGCCAAGGGAAGAAAACGAACAAGAAGCACACTTCAAGGTCACTCTCTGTCTTCTTGCCTGGAATAAACTCACTCCAGTGCAGTGGGAGGACCCCCTCTAATAGGATGCTACTCGTACCTGTAGAAAGAAGAGCGAGAGCAGAAGAGTAGGATTCGGTAACTAGGAAATGCCCCATGCTCGAGGAGAAGGAGACCGGATAGAGAAGAACGGGGCACACTCCTCCCATTAAGAGAAAGCACAGGGAAATCTCAATATAACCAGAGTGACCCGGGAAAGAAAGACATGACTCTAGTACGTCCCAAAGGCGGGTGTTGGTCTGTCAAGGATGGACATAGATGCCACCTTTTTTACTGAAAGTTGATCCCAGTTGCCCAGAACGCCAGGTTCTAACATAACATCTATTACTTTGATACTGTAGACTTCACACCTACCCCATCTAGACGATAAATAGATAAATAAATGGGTTTATTGCGGGCATTTGCCAGCTTGATTCTGAGAAAGAGCTCGTCGGCCTGTTGGGGTTCTCTTAAGATATTTCGAATCAACTTAACCCTATTCAACAAACAGGTGATTATGTACAAAAAAGGCTTGTTATTGAATGGCCCCTCTTTGCAACTGATTTCATTCATATAATCGGGTGTTAGTTCATAGGTTTTTAATCCTGCGTACTCCCGCATAAAGAAGCAACCGCAACCTGAAACAATATCTTATTTAAGAAGAGCGCTTGCCACTCCTCTAGTGTGATTTCCATCGGAGATAGAAAACCTCTTATCTTAGGCATAGACAAAGATAGCATCTTCGGTGCGTCACAGAGATTTCGTGCACGCACTAAAGAGGCCTTTAATCGACACTCACTCCTATGCAGGAGATGCCACACTGACTGCTCTAGCAGATAGGATGAAGAAGGAAAGAACGATTATGGTAGAAAAGACTCTTGAGAGCTCGGCTATAGAGCAATTCTTCGACTAGGGAAATGGGAGAAAGACCCTTCTTTCTTTATTTAGGCAGGAAGAGCGAAATGGTCTCTCGATCCTAGGAGAAAAGAAAGATGAGGATACCGCCCTTCTCTCATGACTTCGGAATCGAGCCAAGGCACACCTCTAAAGTGACGTAGACCCGGTCCCTAACGAAACTAAACTTGAGCAATTTCCGTTCGTTTGGTATACCATTGATCCCTTTGGGAAGGTTAAAGTTGAATCATACCCAATCGAAGAATAGCCCTTCGTGACTCTCCCTCTGACCCTGGAATTCATTGAATTGGACAATTCCTAATAAGCGCTATAGCTCGAGCTATAGCTTCTTCTCCTGTATGTGGTAGTATCTGCTGCTTGAGCTTAGGTAGTCTTTCGCGCAATTGCGTGAAGCATCTCGCTATGCTACCTACACCTTCCTTTGGGCGAGGTCAGATCTAGAGAGGAAAGGACTCAAAGCAAAGCTCCGCAAGGAAGGCAACAACTGTCACCATTCCCGGGCGAAGGAAGGCTGGAGTGCTCTGAGGAGATCTGATTCTGGACAACTCCGATTCGACTTCTTCATGAGCTAGCCCCGTGCCAAAAACCAGCTGTTCTCAGGATGTGAGAGGCTAATGTAGTAAATTAATGTTCCAAAGCCAAAAGAGGCTGACAAGCAATAGCCAAACCAATCCACCAGGGAATGAATCTTTTGAATGGGCATCCGTAACAACAGACGAAGAAAGCCTTTCTTCTAGGCGGGAAGAAGTTCCAAAAGGGCTCTGAGTCCTTATAGGGGCTATTATACTCGGTTCCAATGGCTTTTCCTAAATATCTAATTTTCTGGAGCGAAACTTCAATCTTGGAGGAAGGGTAGTTTGACACCCGTTGCATAAAAGCTACTGGGGCAACCGTAAACATAAAGCTAGATAAGCAAAGGGAGAGGGAACTACGCTCCCAAGAAAGAGCAAAACCTCGCCAAGGCATGCTACAACCTAAACTGCGACGATGGCTCCAAACCGGATACGAAGCAAGCGAAAGCAAGCTAGCCAGGGAAGGGGGTTAGCACGGTAGCGGGCCTCCTCGGCCTTGACAGGCTCCCGTTGATATAGCCTTCTAAAATGAGGAAGTTTTCTCTCTTCCTTCTCAACCCGGCCTTTACTTTAAGGATGAGCGGCCAGCACGCATAATCGAATGCTTCACTCGAAGGGCTACGCCATATAAGGAGGCTTCCCGCCACCTTGTCCACCTTCACGCCTAGGAATTGCATAAGGACCGGCTCACGACCGTCATTCCACATTTGGTAGTTGGTCTGCCATTGAGGGTAAGCCCTATTTGAGACTAAGGCAGGCTTCTTTTGACTGCATTTTTTCCTGCTTTCTTTGCGCCCTTTCCACCTAGTTATAGATTTATTTAATGCCTATAAACTGGGACCAAGCCAAGTAAGTCCATAGATCGTCTGTTAATCCTTCTTTGAATCCCAGTTGTATTAGTATCCGTCGTCGTCTGGGGTTTTAACATGACCAAAGTAAAAAAAGTCTTGTCCCAGTTTTGAAGCCTCGAAAAGTCTCTCTATCTGGCTTTGTTATTATTACAGTGTCATCTGCAACCAGCCGTAGAGATATGGAGAGAGGGGACAGCCTTGTTGCAGACCTTTGTTTGGTTCCTATTATGAACCCCACTGGTCGTCCATGGATGATAGGTACTATTCATTGTATATAAAAAAACTTTCGTATCCTACTCTGCAAATCCCATTTTCCTGTCGCATATAGAAACCTATGATTAACATTATCATATGCCTGGTTTGGCGAGTTTAGTGATCATGGCTGGCTCACCTGATCTATCAGCTGACTAGTAAGCCCCCTTGGGATAATCATCAATATCTCTTCCTATCCAAATGAGATTAGGAGGGCGCCTTTTTTAAAGAGCCAGCGTGTCTTTCAATCTATTGGCAATTACCTTAGTCATTCTCTTATACAGTGTAGTCCTCATAGCAATGGGCCTCGGTCTAGTGAGGTTTTGCTTTTTTGGAAATCATTGCCAGGAAGAAGGATTGAATTGCATCTGGTTTGCTCCTGTTCGACTTCAATTACCATATGGAGATGGAGGTCGTCCTTAATTATGTTCCAGCACTACCCCTGAATCTATCAACCAAGTAGAAGTTGAAGTTCAGTTGGAATCCATCTAATCTAGTTTGACTATGAGCAGGCCCTCTGTTGTTGATAGATAGCTTAAAAGATTGAATTGAATCATTTTTTTTGTGCCTCGGGGACTCTTTCAAATATTTGGTGGACTGCTCCTATATGCTGTTGGCTCGATAAGATGGATAAGTGTGATAACAATTTCATAACTTCTATCCTTATCTCCTCATGCTGAACCAGAACCAGGCCTCTTGGGCATTTTAAAATGATAAAAGTGTGGATTCTGCCTTTCTTAATAGATGCGTGAAAAAAAGAAAAACCTTTTAACCACAACTGTCGAGATTGTAGGCGCAGCGACTCCCCGACCCTTCTTGACTTAAAGCTGAGCTTCCAATCTTCTATACATACAAGAGTTCTCTATGTGTTCTGCATGTGGTTCTCTCTCAATTGCTCTTCCTTTTCCAAAAACGTGTTTTCTGCTTGTTTTGAAATTTCATTTACACAATTGAATTAACAAGAGGAAAGAAAAACCAGTTAAAAAAATCCTAAACAAAAAGGTCCTATGTAGGTTATCCTTACATTTTAGTTTATAAACTAAATTGAAAACTTCTTCAAAAATCAAACTAAGAAATATAGTAGGTGAGTAAACGTGGCGCACCTACAAGAGCTCGATAGAATAGGGCTCTATTCGATCCGATCCGTCCAGGTCCAGGTAAAGACCTTAACCTATACTATACCTTATGAACCCTTGAGTCCTTTCTTTTATGCGAGGATGCAAGTGTAGGATAGATCTTTCCAAAAGTTCACTTTCTTTGTCGAGATTGGGTTGGTGTTCAGTGGACTGGGTACAAGATCGAAAAGAACCCTACCCTATATACTATATATAGGATATAGGCAAGAGGCAAGGCAAGCGCTGTCCGTCTTCATGGCCTCAATAAGACGTGGTATTGTACTGGCCCGTTTCGCAGCACGGAGTATACCGTGATCTCCGTTAGTTCCGGTTCGGCTTTTTCCCCAATTTCCCACTCCTTCTGTGAGGCCTCACCACACTTCGACACAAGAGAAGAGGACCGGGCGCTTTGCTTGTCTTGTATCTTCGGGATACGAGTTGGCGGTCTTCTTTAAGAGAACTTCAATCTAATACTCGTTATGGATCAACTCATTGCTGATTTCGTTTCTAGGATGGGTTTGGCTCTGCCTGTAGCTATTCTTGTAGCCGTTAGGGCTGGCCGAATGATCCATCAAATGAATAGTCAAAATATGGAAACAAAGGTAACTGATCTAACGATAAATGTTGTTAAAGAGAAAATCGTTGACCAACTCTCAAAAGAATTGAGAGTCTATAGAGAGACTACTGAGGATGTGAACTTACCAACAGGAGTCAATCTCCAAGAGGTAAGCGCACGTCTATTTTTTGGAGAAGCAAGAGTGAACCTTCTACACATACACAATAAATATTGTGATCTTTTTTCTCAGGGAACGCAAAGTGAATACTTTGTCCAAGTTATACAATTTCTTGGAGGGTAGTTTTTCTTTTTCTGATGGTTCCTGACGTACGGGAGTTATAACATTTGAATTTCTCTTACATTCCACGTTCCCGAAATGGATCCTCTTAACTTAAATATTTCACATTTTCGAAGCGACAGCTTACTTCGATCTTTCATAGATTGAGTCTTTTCTTTCTTTTCATTTTGACCTTTCTCAGTCTCTCTTATTGTCTCTGTTTACTAATCGAGGTGGATTTGGATCTCTTTCTTTGGAAAATGAAATCAATGTTGCTAGGGAAAGTGATGTCTTTATTAAGGTCGCATGGGATGATAGAACTTTTTCTTTTTTGTGGAGACCTCACTCTAGGGAACATGATGATGTCAGAAGAAGGTTACGCCGCATCAAGCTCGTAGGGGGGCGGCTCTTCGAAACGACCTCCTCTCGACATCGACTTAAA